CGATTCATAACTAGAAAGTTTCTCCGGCCCTTTCCTAATCGGGGCTAAAATTCCAGAAATTAAAAATGCCAAAATAGGAATAAGACTTGATATTATTAGAAATGCCCAAAAAATATCATATTCGTAAAGCAAAAACATAGACGCACTCCTATGAACGTGGAAAATATACCGGATTGGTTGAGTCGAATTGAAATTGAAGTTGTAAAGTCATCGATAACTAGTTAGTCAAAGCAAGAATTCATTTTGACCAAACTGTCTAGTTTCCTTTGATTATTGCAAGGCAATATCTCATTTCAAGATTTATCGACTGACTTGATCGGGATCCTATTTACCGTCTACTTCATTTTTTTAGTTCAATTTTATTTAATTGCTTTAGTTAGTATAACTCTAAATGTTACACTTAGACAAATTTTCTTGTTTTCGCCCAGGATTCTTGCTAAAGAAAGCAAATAGAATTATTATTTTGTGTTTAAGAATTTCGAATTTTTTATTCTTTTGATTTTTCTTTATCAAAATGTGAGTTCGAAATTTGGATTTTTTCATTTTTAGGAATAGAGTCGGGAGTTTTTTTTCTTAGTAATTTAGAATGAAACAAGTATTCAAATGTAAGAGAATGGGTAGGTATTTCCATCTCAGGATTTCGAATATCTTAGTGTTGGTATATTCCGTTTATTAGATCTGGGTGGGGTTTTCTCTTGATTGAATACAGAAAAAGAAGACCACCACCCCCCCTTTTTGTTTTGGTGTGCTTCGCCGGGTATTGGTATATTGATAAGGTATACCAAAGAAAAGGAGTATCTTTGGCTTAACCCCTTGATTGTGGGCAGGGAAATTCATTATAGAATTTCCCTCCTATGATTAATGACTAAGTTTGTTTGGAAAAAATGGATTCGGTCCCTTGAAATCCGTTTTTTGGCTTTTCTGTTCTGCTTTAAATGATTCCCATGAGTGAGTTTTTAGGACAAATTTTGTTTCGATGAACCAACCGGTCAGTTACAAGCAACAAACAAGAATGAAGAAATCTAAATTATACAATTTTTTATTTCAAATGAAAATATGAATTTTATTCATTTTTTTATAGGGCTCTAGGGCTATACGGACTCGAACCGTAGACCTTCTCGGTAAAACAGATCAAACTTATTATTATCAAAATGATATGAACTGTTTCAAAGACCCAACATGCATTTTTTTGCATTGGGCTCTTTCATTAACTGATAGAAATATCAGCCAATCCGCCATATTTTTTTCTTGACAGAAAAAAAGGAGATGGCTCCATGTGCTCTGATTCATTATTGGGGATTCTAATTCAGGAGCACTACCAAAGTGTTTCAAGGGTGAAGTTATTTTGACGTAGGTCTGCCTTTGGCCTCTAATTTGAAGTTAAATGAAGTCTCTATCGTTCGGCTTAAAAAATCCAATATGAAACTTCATACACCTTCAAGTTCATAGGACGAAAAGAAATTTTTTGAGGGCCTTATACTCATTATGCCTGGCATTGAATATACCGGTATTCACCTTATCAATATCTCAAGATGGGGCCTGTTTGGTACCTAACAGGGCACTAAAATAGGACCGAACCTCTAGTCAGGCTATTGTTCTCTTAAAGTTATTATGGAGTAAGACATCGATTTCTCAATAAGATCCATTTTTTGGATTGTATGGTGGATTCCCCTGAAAAACATTGGCGCGCGTGTAAACGAGTTGCTCTACCAACTGAGCTATAGCCCTTAGTGCTTGTGATACATATTTTATCATGTATATAATTTGTTGTCAAGATGAATATTCTATGATCCAACATCCTAAATTTTTGAGTGGTATTGGTTCGATTATTATTGCTTATAAGGAATATGATATTTATAATCCATCGATGGGATGGGTTCCATTTGGTTCTCTTTGGGATGATAAATGACCTACTTAACTCAGTGGTTAGAGTATTGCTTTCATACGGCGGGAGTCATTGGTTCAAATCCAATAGTAGGTAGAACTTATTAAATACCGGAGTCAATGGTATCTAATAAGTTTTTTGCCCCACCCTTTTCTATTTTTATAGATTTTGTATTTTTATTTATTTCATTTTTGAATTACGTTCTATTAAAATTGGATTCTGCTTGATTGGATTCTGTCGAGTGAATGCAATCAAAATAGGTTTTAGAAACAGAAACTCTTTTGCTTATTTGAACGCACCAACTAGTTATGAAATTGCACTGACAGCCTCGACTCTTGTCCTAGCTCGTCGAAGAGCTAGATTTGCCTCAATTATTTGCCTCTTTCCTTCAGCTTTTCTCAAACTAGCTTCTGCTTCTTCAAGAGTTTCCTGAGCTTCTTGTGGATCAATATCACTACCCTTTTCCGCATCATTTACTAAAACAGTGATCTCATTATTGCCTATTCTAGCAAAACCGCCCATCAGAGCCATCGTTAACCATTGGTCCTTAAGGCGTATTTTCAAAATCCCTATATCTACAGCTGTAGCAATAGGAGCATGATTTGGTAATACGCC